GGAAGATTATACTAAGTAGTGGTTACTAACTGAGCCTTGAATTCGATTAGAGAGCCGAAGGCGATATCTAACTAGTTCGTAATTAGGAATTGTGAAAAAGCGGAATATATTTTGTATACACACTCAAAGGAGTCTCTGAGTATTCAGGTATTTGATTAATATTCGATTGGGTAATTGGCTTTTTTAGAAAAAAAAGCTCAAAAAGAACCTCTTTTCCGCCGGTCAAGAGTGGAATAGGCTGTTAAAAATCGTATAGGAATTTGTTATATGTATGTGGATTTATTGAATTGCTTCATTAAATTTAATTAATAGTCCGAAATAAGAATCCCTTTTTGACTCTGTATCATTGATTTTACTATTATTAGTATTAGTGAACAATAATGGAATAATTCCTTCATATTTATAGAGATAGGGGACATAATTCACATGGATATTGTAAGTCTCGCTTGGGCTGCTTTAATGGTAGTCTTTACATTTTCCCTTTCACTTGTAGTATGGGGAAGAAGTGGACTCTAGAAATACTACTTAACTAATTGAGTTTTGAGTATGAGGAATCAAACTGTATCAATTGTTTTATAGATCGTTCCGCAAAGTGTTTTTAAAGATAATAATGTCAATCAAAGAGATATTTTAATAATTCCCATGTTTATATTTCGAAAGGAAATGTAGATGATAGGAAATATATTTCGGATTTTTTCTAAATTCTCTATTTCGCCGAACGGACTCTTATACAAATTATATAGGGACAACGGGGAACAGCAGACCCCCTTTTTTGTTTTCCTCTTTCTCCAAATACAAGAGAAAGCCGCCGTTCTGTTATTAATATTAAGCGGATACCTACTTTCTAAAGGAAAGAACATAGATATAGTGCTTGTTCAACAAGATATACACATAATAAGATCTTGACCCGGACGAGTCGCAGATTTGGCACTTACCACTTGTTTTATTATTTTAGAAACCGGATTTGTGCTTTATCGACTCATTTCATATCATGGTTTAAGTGTTACAAATTCAATTAATGAGGTTTACTATTTCTTTTCAAAATTCGAAGAAGTTTACATACCATAGAACTCTTTGGATCATCTATCAACCAGTCAATCAATTTAATTACTTTACTTCTTGGAAATGATAAAAAAAGATTACTATTACTAATACTAAGTTGATTTTTTTTATTAATATAGTATATGTTATACCCATACCATTTTTCTTTCTTTGATTCTTTCGGTGGATACTTGGATTTCTATTTGAAATAATCCGAAATCTAGGAATTCGAACTGTATGTAAAATAAAAGTAAGAGTTGCCTTTCGATTATTTCGGATTGATCAGAATCAATACAAATCGATCAAATAGATGTAGCCAAAAATAGAATTGGGGTCCCTATGTACATAACAGAAGATACATATTGTAGATTGATCTATATAAAATTAAGTATTTATCTTTATTTATAGTATAGCACAACTTTCTACACTACAAAAAAAACACTAATCTAATAGATAAATAGATAGTATAGCATGGTAGAAAGAAATATATGAATCTTTCTACCATACTATCCAATTTCATCGAATACTGCTGATTCTAGCCTGCTCATTTCATTTAAGAAACGAAATTGGAATCCTTTTTTATTTCCATTTTTTCAATCATTGATAAAGAGGTCAAGTTTCATTCAAATTAATCATTTTGGCTAACCGTTTTTACATAGATAATAAGTAAAAAGGCAGTAGGAACTAGAATGAAGAGTGCAGTAGCAATAAATGCGAGAATATTGACTTCCATAATCTCATCGTTTTTTTACTTCGCAATAACTCGGGATTTAATCCCATAGAGATGATCAATTTTTCGCCTGTAAATTCAATGGGATGAATTACATCTTGATGGTATTGAATCGGATTAATATCATGAATAACAATATCTGAGCTATCATATCAATTCGCCGTCGCGAATTGAATAGTATAACATAGGAAAATCTTTTATCCATACTGAATCAAAAAAAAAAAAAAAAAATAAAGAAGGAAAAAAAGATTCTTCATTACCCCGAAAAAGGTCTAAAAAGGCAAGATCCTTGTTTGATCTTTCTTTTATTAATATCCTCTCCTGTTTTCTTGGGTTGTACTCGGGCGCATATATGAAAAGTTAAACGTGCAATTTGAATGAGATAGAATGTTTCAAATTGAAATTAGTTAGTCTTAGTGATTGAGATGGCACAAAATCGGAGACAGAAAGAGAGATAGGATTAATCTGAAAAAGTATTTTGTCAGGGTAACTATAATAAAAAAAATTGTGTATTGTACAAGAAACGAATTCCATTTGTGTATGTACTCCCGAGAAGCATATGGGACTCTATTCCATTAGATAGACGCGAGAAATTGAAAAGCCAGACCTAATATGTTTTGGAATCCTACGTATGATCTTACAAATAAAAAAGGGGGTGCTAGTACTAATTCACATATCTCTCCCAGCAACCAGTCCTAGTTGATGTAATGAAAATTTGTAGGTGAGAAA